ATTTTGGGAACAGAAACCGAATTGCCTTTTGGTACTACTTCTCCGCGAAAGAGATTTGATTTTTTTAACATGATTTTTAAAGAAATCAGAAAAAGAATGCAAAAACGGAAAAAGAATTATTTTCTAGGTTTCAAAATTAAAAACGAAAGAACAAAATGGATCATCAAAAAGATTCTATTTGTAAAAGAAATAATAGAAAAACTAAAAAAAATATTTTTATTTGGATTGATACAAAGATATGAATTGAGTGAAACTCAAAAAGATTCAACAATTACTAAGAGTAATCAAATGATTTACGAATCGTCCATTTCACTTCAATCTATTAATTGGACAAATTCTTCATTAACAACAGAAGAAAAAATAAAAGATATGAATGATAGAATAAATAGAATCATAAATGAAATAGACAAAAGTCCAAACGACAAGAAAAAGGGATTTATAGTCCCCGAGATCAATATTAGTTCTAACAAAGCAACTTATAATAATAAAGGATTAGACTTACAAAAAAATATTTGGCAACTATTAAAAAGAGAAAATGTTCGATTAGTCCGGAAATCACATTATTTTTTAAAATTTTTCATTGAAAGAGCATACATAGATATCTTTCTATGTATCATTAATATTTCTAGGATCAATATACAACTTTTTCTTGAATCAACAAAAGAAAAAATTAATAAATACATTTCTAATAATAAAGCAAATGAAGAAATAATTCATAAAGCAAATCAAAGTATAATTCACTTTTGTTCGACTATACAAAAGTCAATTTATACCATTAGTAAGACGAATTCGCAGATTTTTTTTGACGTATCCTCTTTGTCACAAGCATATGTATTTTACAAATTATCACAAAACCCATTTATTAACTCGTATAAGCATAAGGTAAGATCTCTTTTTCAATATGACGGACCATCTCCTTTTCTTACGGATCGAATTCGGGATAATCTTTTTGGAATAACTGTTGGAATGAAAGGAGTAGTGCTTCATTCCAAATTAATACGTCCTACCTGTTCTGTAATGAATCAATGGCTAAATTGGTTAAACGGTCATTATCAATACAATTTACCTAAGAATAGATGGTCTAGGTTAGTACCAAAAAAATGGCGAAATAGAATCAATGAACGTGGTATGGCTCAAAATAAAGATTTAATAAAATGGGATTCCTATGAAAAAAACCGATTTTATAAAAAACAAGAACAAGAATCCTTATTAACAAAAACAAAAAAGAAATTCAAAAAACAATATGCATATGATTTTTTAGCACATAAATCTATTAATTATGCAGATAAGAAAGACTCATTATTATATCCTTACTATACATTGCTAGTAAACGCAATGGATAACCACTACTTTTACGGCATGTCTAAACAAAAACTATTTGATAATATCGCTTTCCGGAATTTTATAGAAGATTTTATCTATATAGAAAACACGCAAAATACGGGTGATATTCCTATCCAGAATTATCTAGGCGATATTATCTATATGGAAAAAATGAAAAAGATGGATAGAAAGTATTTTGATTGGAGAATTATGGACTTCTGTCCTAGAAACAAAATGGATATGGAGGTCTGGGTCGATAACGATTATTATCTTACGTCTCATGAAGAAAAAGAAATCAACCCATCCAATGAAAAAAAAATCTTTTTTGATTGGATGGGAATGAATGTAGAAATAATAAATCATTCCATATCCATATCGGTTCTGAAACGTTGGTTCTTCTCAAAATTTTTGATATTTTACAATGAATATAGAAGTAACCCGTGGGTAATACCAATCCAATTACTTTTTTTCAATTTTAAAGGAAATATAAATCCAAAAATTAGTCAAAATAAAAGCATCACTAAAAAGAAAAAATTAGAGTTGGAAACTCGAAATCAAAGAGAAACAGAATACGCAGGTCAAGTGGATCTTGAATCATCTTTTTCAACCCAAGAAATGGATTTTGAAAAAGATGTAGAATGGAACATGAAAAAGGAGGATAGAAGGAAAAAGAAATCCAAGATGGAAGAGGAATTAGATTTCTTCATAAAAAGATATTGGGGTTTTCAATTGGATTGGAATGAAGGCTTAGATGAACAAGTAATGAGTAATATCAAACTATCAGGTCTTCTGCTTAGAACGGAGAGAAATCTAAAACAGATTGTTCTAGGCTATCTTCAAAGAAGAGACCTAAATCTAGATAGTGTGGGGACTGTGATGAATCAGCAAAATCAGTCAGTAGTGGAAAATGGACTACTTGTTATCGAACCGATTCGGCTGTTTAGAAAAAACGATGGAAAATTTATTATGTATCAAACCATAGGCCCTTCATTGATTCATAAGAGTAAACACCAATTTCATCAAAATAAAATAGAACGCGAAAAAAGCTATAGCTTTTATAGCCATATTAACAATTTTGATGAAGCCATTATAAGACATCACAAGATGACTGAAAATAAAGAACAAAAGCATTATGATTTGCTTGTTCCTGAAAATATTTTATCCTCTAGACGTCGTAGAGAATTGAGAATTCTAATGTGTTTAACTTATAGGAACAGAAATACAGCATTTTACAATGAGGATAAAGTAAATAATTGCTGTCAAGTTTTGGGTAAAACTAACGAAGATGGAGATAAAAAAAAACAAATTTATTTAAAATCATTTCTTTGGCCAAATTATCGATTAGAAGATTTAGCTTGTATGAATCGCTATTGGTTTGATACCAATAATGGCAGTCGTTTCAGTATGTTAAGGATACGTATGTATCCGCGATTGAAAATTCGTTAATCTAAATTTTATTTTGATTTCTTCTATTTCCCGTAATCTATCTGATATGCGAAGACAAATAGATGCACCCGCATTCTCTTACTTTCGATTCTGAGGCATGCTACTAATTCAAAGATGTATCCATTAGATCTAGAAATGAATCAAAAAAGGATTTTTTTTTGATTCATTTCTAGTTTTTTTTGTCTGAATAGATAAATATAGTGTTTTTTTTTGTATACCTATTTGGATTGATTAATAATGAATTTGATTTGAAAAAAAAATCAGGAATTTTTAAAGAAATTCAGATTTTATATATACCAAATAAAAAATGAATGAGTATCATTATTCTTACTGATCAAAAAAAATATCTATAACTATAAAAAAGAGGAAAGGGGGGAGGTAGTTTTCATTTTATGGTAAAAAATCCATTTATACCTGTTATTTCACAAGAAAAAAAAGAAGAAAACCCGGGATCGGTTGAATTTCAAGTATTCAATTTCACCACTAAGATACGACGACTTACTTCACATTTGGAATTGCACAAAAAAGACTATTTATCTCAACGAGGTTTACAGAAAATTCTGGGAAAACGCCAACGACTACTGTCTTATTTGTCAAAGAAAAACGGAATACGTTATAAAAAATTAATTAATCAGTTGGGTATTCGTCGGAGATCACAAACTCGTTAAGTTAATTGGAGGAGTGGTTTTAAATTATTCGATTTATTATATCTTAATTGAACTTTGATGAACTTCTTTTTTGTTTTAAGCAATTCATGGAAGAATGAATCTAGGAAAACCCTATGAATGCCCCAGCTACAAGAAAAGACCTCATGATAGTCAATATGGGTCCTCACCACCCATCAATGCACGGTGTTCTTCGACTCATTGTTACTCTAGATGGTGAAGATGTTATTGATTGTGAACCAATATTGGGTTATTTACACAGAGGGATGGAAAAAATTGCGGAAAACCGAACAATTATACAATATCTGCCTTATGTAACACGTTGGGATTATTTAGCTACTATGTTTACAGAAGCAATAACAGTAAATGGGCCAGAACAATTAGGAAATATTCAAGTCCCTAAGAGAGCCAGCTATATTCGAGTAATTATGTTGGAGTTGAGTCGTATAGCTTCTCACCTGCTATGGCTTGGACCCTTTATGGCAGATATTGGTGCACAAACTCCTTTCTTCTATATTTTTAGAGAAAGAGAATTAATATATGATCTATTCGAAGCTGCCACTGGTATGAGAATGATGCATAATTATTTTCGTATCGGAGGAGTAGCGACTGATCTACCTTATGGCTGGATAGATAAATGTTTGGATTTTTGCGATTCTTTTTTAACAGGGGTTGTTGAATATCAAAAACTTATTACGCGAAATCCTATTTTTTTAGAACGGGTTGAAGGAGTCGGCACTATTAGCGAAAAGGAAGTAATAAATTGGGGTTTATCGGGACCAATGCTACGGGCTTCCGGAATACGTTGGGATCTTCGTAAAGTTGATCATTATGAGTGTTACGAGGAATTTGATTGGGAAGTTCAATGGCAAAAAGAAGGAGATTCATTAGCTCGTTATTTAGTCCGAATTGGTGAAATGACGGAATCTATCAAAATTATTCAACAGGTTCTGGAAGGAATTCCGGGGGGCCCCTATGAAAATCTAGAAATCCGCTGCTTTGATAGAGAAAAGGATCCGGAATGGAATGATTTTGACTATCGATTCATTAGTAAAAAACCGTCTCCGACTTTTGAATTGCCGAAACAAGAACTTTATGTAAGAGTTGAAGCCCCAAAGGGAGAATTAGGAATTTTTCTAATAGGAGATCGGAATGGTTTTCCTTGGAGATGGAAAATTCGTCCACCCGGTTTTATCAATTTGCAAATTCTTCCTCAGTTAGTTAAAAGAATGAAATTGGCTGATATTATGACGATACTAGGTAGCATAGATATCATTATGGGAGAAGTTGATCGTTGAAATGATAATGGATACAACAGAAGTACAAGATATCGATTCCTTTTCCAGATTGGAATCTTTAAAAGAGATCTATGGAATTCTATGGATACTTGGCCCTATTTTGATTCTCGTATTGGGAATCACAATAGGTGTACTAGTGATTGTATGGTTAGAAAGAGAAATATCCGCAGGGATACAACAGCGTATTGGACCTGAATATGCCGGTCCTTTGGGAGTTCTTCAAGCTCTAGCGGATGGAACAAAACTACTTTTCAAAGAGAATCTTCTTCCCTCTCGAGGAGATACTCGTTTATTCACTATCGGACCCTCCATATCAGTTATATCAATTCTAGTAAGCTATTCAGTAATTCCTTTTTCCTATAACTTTGTTTTAGCTGATCTCAATATCGGTGTTTTTTTATGGATTGCTATTTCGAGTATTGCTCCCATTGGACTTCTTATGTCAGGATATGGGTCAAATAATAAATATTCCTTTTTGGGTGGTCTACGAGCTGCTGCTCAATCAATTAGTTATGAAATACCATTAACTCTATGTGTGTTATCAATATCTCTACGTGCGATTCGTTGAGACAGAAACTTTTTCATACTCTTTATTTTATATTATAAGAAATTACAAGCAAGAAAGAGGGGTAGAATAAATTCAATAGATATTCCTTCATTATTATTCAAAATTCGGATTGATGAACTAAATCAGATAGTTGTATGAGTGAAATAAAACAGCTTCGAATTCATTTAAATTTATATATAAACTAGGCTATATACTAGAATATATATAATTATATAATTAGAATATACTATGATTTTTTAATTTGAATTTATTTGCAGTAAAAATATTGAGTCTCATTTTCTATGTATAAGAATTAAAAAAGAATTATAAGCGGAAGAGACCATTTACCCCAAGATTGGTTGATTAGTCATCCTGTCTTGAAGCGGGTTCAAAAGACCAACCTTATTGAGTTTTCACTAATGTTTGTATGAATTCCTATACATGTATTACCATAAAATAAATAGAAATGAAATAAAGAAGGGGTGGGATTTTGAAATCAAAAAAAATGAGTGGATGGTTAGAAACACCAAGATACACAAAGGATTAGTAATGGAGATTTTGTAAATTTTCCAAAAGAGCATTTCTGCATAAAAAAAAAAAAAAGAATACTAATTGGGGCTTTAAGTTGGTAGAAATAATCAAGCAGTACTCCCCACAATTCCGATCCAGAGTATACTCCTATCCACCAGTTAAATAAATGACTATCGGGAACGAAATAATCCTTTCATTAAAAAAAATGCCCTTTACTTTATGCACATAAAAAAGAAGAATAGGAACGGGAACGACAAAAAAGTAGAAAGAATAATAATATAATACAATTACAATAAACAAAGAAAGAGAGATCCCTCTTTCTTATATCCATAGTTATGGAGATAGAATTCATGTCATAATTCATAAACGAATGTCTAATTCTTGTTCGTAATCGAAAACGATGGGTTATTGATAATTCTAAAGGAGTATTTTATTGAAGAATTAAGTTATTACTCGACAAATTCAAATTATTAAGGGATGAGAGCAATTCAGAAGTACCTTTTTTTATTTATTATTAAAACAGATTTTTTTTTAATTCTAACAGACAGAATTCAATTGGTCTAATTCAGGGCCGTCCAATAGATTTGAATCCTATCTATACTGGGTGGGGGGATATATCAAAAAGAAATAGAACAAAAAATAACCGACTCGGTCCTTAGATTTTTTTATGGCCTCGAGGAGCTGTATGAGATGAAAATCTCATGTACAGTTCTGTAATAGCGATGAAAACAGTAATGTTATTACCGACTATGATTATCTAACAGTTCAAGTACAGTTGATATAGTGGATGCGCAATCAAAATATGGTTTTTGGGGATGGAATTTGTGGCGTCAACCTATAGGTTTTATCGTTTTTCTAATTTCTTCCCTAGCGGAATGTGAAAGATTACCTTTTGATTTACCAGAAGCAGAAGAAGAATTAGTAGCCGGTTATCAAACCGAATATTCGGGTATCAAATTTGGTTTATTTTACGTTGCTTCCTATTTAAACCTATTAATTTCTTCATTATTTGTAACAGTTCTTTACTTGGGAGGTTGGAATATCTCTCTTCCGTACATATTCGTTTCTGAGCTTTTTGAAATAAATAAAGCATGTGAAATTTTTGGAACTATAATTGGTATCTTTATTACATTAGCTAAAACTTATTTGTTCTTGTTCATTTCTATCACAACAAGATGGACTTTACCTAGGCTAAGGATAGACCAATTATTAAATTTTGGATGGAAATTTCTTTTACCTATTTCTCTCGGTAATCTATTGTTAACAACTTCGTTTCAACTGTTTTCACTGTAAAAAAAAAAGGGTTGGTATTCGATATTCATAACTTGTTTCAAACAAGATAAAGAAACAAAATCAAATTCTTTATAGATATTCACGATATGTTTCTTATGATAAATGGGTTTATGAATTATGGCCAACAAACAGTACGATCCGCAAGGTACATTGGTCAAAGTTTCATGATTACCTTATCCCACGCAAATCGTTTGCCTGTAACTATTCAATATCCTTATGAAAAATTAATCACATCGGAACGTTTCCGAGGTCGAATCCATTTTGAATTTGATAAATGCATTGCTTGTGAAGTATGTGTTCGTGTATGTCCTATAGATCTACCCGTTGTTGATTGGAAACTGGAAACTGATATTCGAAAGAAACGATTGCTTAATTACAGTATTGATTTCGGGATCTGTATATTTTGTGGTAATTGCGTTGAGTATTGTCCAACAAATTGTTTATCAATGACTGAGGAATATGAACTTTCAACTTATGATCGTCACGAATTGAATTATAATCAAATTGCTTTGGGCCGTTTACCAATGTCAGTAATTGATGATTATACAATCCGAACAATTTTCAATTCACCTCAACTCAACTAAAAGAAAAATTTTTGAGTAATATTGATATTATCATATATAAAATCATATATAAACATTATATTCTAGAAATAATAAAAAAGAATTATATATAATTATTATTTTTATATAATTATTATATATAAATAAACTATTAATATATTAATATATAGAATATTGTAATTATTTCAAAAATATATATATACATAGTATAGTTTCGGACTACTGTTTCGTATAAAGAATGGGATTAGTCCTCTAATTGTATCTATATTATATCAATTCATACTCCTTAGATTTCATTCAATTAGGAATTTTTTATATTTATATAAAATTGGTTCCTGGTCCTATCAATAAGGTCATGAAATGTCGATTTTTTTATCTCTTATTTTATCTACAATGGATTTGCCTGAACCAATACATGATTTTTTTTTAGTCTTTCTGGGATCGGGTCTTATATTAGGAAGTATAGGAGTAGTATTCCTTACCAACCCAATTTTTTCTGCCTTTTCGTTGGGACTAGTTCTTGTTTGTATATCTTTATTCTATATTTTATCAAATTCCCATTTTGTAGCTGCAGCACAGTTACTTATTTATGTGGGAGCTATAAACGTTTTAATCATATTTGCTGTGATGTTCATGAATGGTTCAGAATATTATCAAGATTTCCATCTTTGGACCGTTGGGGATGGAGTTACTTTGATGGTTTGTACAAGTATTTTTGTTTCACTAATGACTACTATTCTAGATACATCATGGTACGGGATTATTTGGACTACAAAATCAAATCAGATTCTAGAGCAAGATTTGATAAGTAATAGTCAACAAATTGGAATTCATTTATCAACAGACTTTTTTCTTCCATTTGAACTGATTTCCATAATTCTTTTAGCTGCTTTGATAGGCGCAATTGTCGTGGCTCGCCAGTAAGAAAAGAAATCTTTAGAACTAGCAATGGTAATCCAAATGGATTGAATTTGATTCTCTCTTATAAGATCCATTTCCCTTCAATTCTATGTAAATGTAAATGTGAAACATTGTGTATGTCGAAAAGACTTTTTTCGATTTATTAAGAATTCTTTTGGTCCGTATTTGTTATATTCTCTAGTCAATCAAATCCCTTGAATTGTTGTTCATATTGAAATGAATCGAAATTGATAAGGAGTTGATCAATGATGCTCGAACATGTACTTGTTTTGAGTGCCTATTTATTTTCTATCGGTATCTATGGATTGATCACGAGCCGAAATATGGTTAGAGCTCTCATGTGTCTTGAACTTATACTGAATGCGGTTAATATCAATTTTGTAACATTTTCTGATTTTTTTGATAGTCGCCAATTAAAAGGAAATATTTTTTCAATTTTTTGTATAGCTATTGCAGCCGCTGAAGCAGCTATTGGACCGGCTATTGTTTCGTCAGTTTATCGTAACAGAAAATCCACTCGTATCAATCAATCGAATTTGTTGAATAAATAATATTAATCATAAAATTTAGAATTTCGAATATTGAAATTATAATATTCATCAATTTCAATTCAAATTAGCATGTATGATCATGTTTGTGAAAACGTAAGAAATCAAAGCATCTTGGCCCCTGTCTTCTTATGAATTGATCTAGAAATAGATTGATTCGAAAAATTCTAGTAAATCATTGATTCATCTGGTGTAGAAATATATGATTCATTTATCAATTTTATACTAGATCGAAAATTTCGGATGTTCAAAAATGAATAGATCCAATGTCACATTCAGTAAAGATTTATGATACGTGTATAGGATGTACTCAATGTGTCCGAGCTTGCCCTACAGATGTGTTAGAAATGATACCTTGGGACGGATGTAAAGCTAAACAAATTGCTTCTGCTCCAAGAACAGAGGACTGTGTCGGTTGTAAGAGATGTGAATCCGCCTGTCCGACAGATTTTTTGAGTGTTCGAGTTTATTTATGGCATGAAACAACCCGAAGCATGGGTCTAGCTTATTGATACGTTTCAACCCCCAAGAATACATTTTTTTTACTGATAAAAACGCGTGCTCAAAATACCAAAAGATTTTTTTTGATTTTGAGCACGCGTTTTTCTGGCCCAAGTGTATCTTATTTTTACCACGAATTTTTTTCCTTGGTTAACAATAATTGTAGTTTTGCCAATATTCGCGGGTTCCTTAATCTTCTTATTTCCTCATAGAGGAAATAAAGTCATTAGGTGGTATACTATTGGTATATGTTTAATAGATCTCCTTCTAACAACCTATGCATTCTGTTATCATTTCCAATTGGACGATCCATTAATCCAACTGACAGAGAATTATAAATGGATCAATTTTTTTAATTTTTACTGGAGATTTGGAATAGATGGACTATCTATAGGACCCATTTTACTGACGGGATTTATCACCACTTTAGCTACTTTAGCGGCCCAGCCGGTTACTAGAGAATCCAGATTATTCCATTTCCTGATGTTAGCAATGTATAGCGGTCAAATAGGATCATTTTCTTCTCAAGACATTTTACTTTTTTTCATTATGTGGGAATTAGAATTAATTCCCGTTTACTTACTTTTATCGATGTGGGGCGGAAAGAAACGTTTGTATTCAGCGACAAAGTTTATTTTGTACACTGCGGGAAGTTCCATTTTTTTATTAATGGGAGTTTTAGGTATTGGTTTATATGGTTCCAATGAACCAATATTCAATTTTGAAACATCGGCGAATCAATCGTATCCTGCAGTACTAGAAATACTCTTTTATATTGGATTTCTTATTGCTTTTGCTGTCAAATCGCCGATTATACCCTTACATACATGGTTACCAGACACCCACGGAGAAGCACATTATAGTACTTGTATGCTTTTAGCCGGAATATTATTAAAAATGGGAGCATATGGATTGGTTCGAATTAATATGGAATTATTACCCCACGCTCATTCTATATTTTCTCCCTGGTTAATGATATTAGGCGCAATTCAAATAATATATGCAGCTTCAACATCTCTTGGTCAACGTAATTTAAAAAAAAGAATAGCTTATTCCTCCGTATCTCATATGGGTTTCATAATGATAGGAATAGGTTCTATAAACGATACGGGACTTAATGGAGCTATTTTACAAATAATCTCTCATGGATTTATTGGCGCGGCGCTTTTTTTCTTGGCAGGGGCGAGTTATGATAGAATCCGTCTTCTTTATCTCGACGAAATGGGCGGAATGGCTATCCAAATGCCAAAAATATTCACGATGTTCAGTATCTTATCGATGGCTTCTCTTGCATTGCCGGGCATGAGTGGTTTTGTTGCAGAATTGATAGTCTTTTTTGGAATAATTTCCAGTCCAAAATCTTTTTTAATGACAAAAATATTAATTACTTTTGTAACGGCAATTGGAATGATATTAACTCCTATTTATTCATTATCTATGTTACGTCAGATGTTCTATGGATACAAGCTTTTTAATACACCAAACTTTTCTTTTTTTGATTCTGGGGCGCGAGAGTTATTTATTTCGATTTCTATTCTTATACCTGTAATAGGTATTGGTATTTATCCAGATTTTATTTTCTCATTATCAGTTGACAAGGTCGAATCTATTCTATCTAATTATAGATAATTTTCAGAAATAAAAAAAACAGTATAAAAAAAAGAAATAAGAAATCCTATTTTTCTTTTTTAATAATGTCCAAAAAAGAAACATTTTTTCTTATCTTAACTTAAATAAAAAAAATGAATTGTAAGCGAATATGGTTGGTGTTTGCGAGAACCCCTTGAACTACTACATTCCTGGATTTAAAGGGTTCTCAACAATTTTTGCGAAGTTTTCTTATATTATATATATATGCTTACTAGATTTCTATTTGTATTTCTCAAGTCCCTTACTGACTTCAATTAGAAGTAAATGACCCATAACTATGTAGTCCTATTCCTAATAGATTGATACCAAAATAACATATCCAAATTATAAGAAATCCCATAGAAGCCACTATTGAAGAATTTACACCTTCCAATTTTTTTTGTTTTCTAGTATGTAAATAAATCGCAAATATCATCCAAGTAATAAACGCCCAAGTTTCCTTTGGATCCCAATTCCAATATGATCCCCATGCCTCATTAGCCCATACTGCTCCCGAAAGAATGCCGATGGTTAAAAAGATAAATCCTAGACTAATAATACGATAACTCCAACGATCCAATTGTTGAATAAATTGAAACCTGTAATAATTTCTAGAAGAAAGAAAGGAAATCTTTCGTAAAACATTCTTTCTTTTGTTCAAGATCTCAACAAAATAAAATGACTCATTTAAAAAATCAAAATTATTGCTCTTACCAATAATCCTTATGACTTTTCGAAATGTAATGACTAAAAGAGCTACTGATAATAATGATCCACATAAAAGAGCTGCATAGCCCAATACCATCATACTTACGTGCATCATTAACCAATAGGATTGGAGAGCAGGTACTAATATTGCGGATTGATGCATTTTTGTTAAAAGACCCGAAGTAGCAAAGCCTTGAGTAAAAATAACACTTGGTGCGATTATTTTCCTTAAATGGTTTTTCTGTTTTTTAAAACGAGGAATCATATGAAAAATGGAAAAACCCCATGAAAGAAAGATTAGTGATTCATATAAATCACTTAATGGTAAATGTCCCGAAAAAATCCAACGAGTAACTAATAATCCTGTTATACAGAAAAAAGTTACTATCATTCCTTTTTCAGACGAATCATATAGTCTTACGATTTCATTGACTAATAAGGTTATAAAATGAATTGCAATTAGAATTGATCCGACCGAAAACGATATGTGAGTTAATAGATGCTCTAAAGTTGAAAATATCATATATTAAGAAATTAATAAACTAAAAAGGGGAGTTCCTAATTATAAATTAGGATTATAGGAGTGGAAACCGGGAATTGAATTAATTATAAGGACTTACTCTTTTCTTTTCGAAGATGCCATGCCGCTACTCGGACTCGAACCGAGATGCTCTAGCACTGCTTCCTAAGAGCAGCGTGTCTACCGATTTCACCATAGCGGCTTGCTCGAAATCATAATAGCCGATTTTTAGTCAATCGTCGAGCTTGAAAGACTTAATTCAAATACAACATTTGTTTAGTAAACAGTCTATTTTCAATTATTAAATTAAAGAATTTTAATAAAAAAAAAGAAAAATTTTTTTTTATTGATTATTGGGTCGATGGGGAAAATAAAAATCCCCATCTCGAAAGAAAAAAAGAGAAAAAAACATACTAAAAAGATGAAAACCGTGTTCTATTTATTCTTGTTTTTTTGCACAAAAAAACTTTTGGACTTCCCCGTATAAAGAGATTTCGCTAACGAAAAAGCTTTCAATGCTGCCCAATATCCCTTCTTTTTCCAAATATTTTTCCGAATCCGTTTTTTTGATATAGAAGTGCGTTTTTTTGGAACTGCCATTTAAAAATTATATTAGTTTATTAATTGCTATGGTTGTATGTCAAAGACATCTATTGTTCAAAACAATTTTTTTTTATTTCATTAGCCATATATTTAGTTATTATCTTTTTTTTTTCTAGATTATATTCTTTCATAAAAATAAAAAATGTAGATATGGAAAAATCAGATAATCTTTTTTCTTTTTTGGCTCTAGTAATCTTTTATGTATGTAATTTTTACAAATAAAAAAAACTGTCTATTTTCGTCGTACTGCTTTTATATTATACTAAATTCTACTAAAATACATCGAAAAAGTTTAAGAACCCAACCCTTATTTATCTTGGTTAATAAAAAAAAAGAAACTTTTTCACTAGTCATTTTTTTTTACTCATTTTCACTTCGTGCTTTGCAATATTTGAATTATTGGACAAAGCAAAGATTAAAACTAATTAACAATAGATAATTCTATTTAAGTTTGTTTTGCATATCTTAATTTTTATTAACTGAAGCCTTTCAAAAGAGATAAAATCTGCAAATAAGAAACAAAATTTATTAAATTAAGAAAAAAAAAGAAAGATCTTTTTTATTTTTATTTTGTATGGAATTTACATATCAATATTCATGGATCATACCTTTGATTCCACTTCCAGCTCCTATGTTAATAGGAGTAGGACTTCTCCTTTTTCCGACGGCAACAAAAAATCTTCGACGTATTTGGGCTTTTCCTAGTGTTTTGTTGTTAAGTATAGTTATGATTTTTTCAATCGATGTGTCTATTCATCAAATAAATAACAGTTCTATCTATCAATATGTAGGGTCTTGGACTATCAATAATGATCTTTCTTTAGAGTTTGGCCACTTGATCGATTCACTTACCTCTATTATGTCAATATTAATTACTACGGTTGGAATTCTGGTTCTTATTTATAGTGACAGTTATATGTCTCACGATCAAGGATATTTGAGATTTTTTGCTTCTATGAGTTTTTTTAATACTTCAATGTTGGGATTGGTTACTAGTTCTAATTTGATACAAATTTATATTTTTTGGGAATTGGTTGGAATGTGTTCTTATCTATTAATAGGTTTTTGGTTCACACGCCCTATTGCAGCAAATGCTTGTCAAAAAGCCTTTGTAACTAATCGTATAGGGGATTTTGGTTTTTTATTAGGAATTTTAGGTCTTTATCGGATAACGGGTAGTTTAGAATTTCGGGATTTGTTTGAAATATTCAATAACTTGATTTCTAATAATGAAGTTAATCTTCTATTTGCTATTTTGTGTTCCTTCCTGTTATTTGCCGGTTCAGTTGCTAAATCTGCCCAATTTCCCCTTCATATATGGTTACCAGATGCTATGGAAGGACCTACTCCTATTTCAGCTCTTATACATGCTGCTACTATGGTAGCAGCGGGAATTTTTCTTGTAGCCCGGCTTCTTCCTCTTTTCGTAGTTATACCTTACATAATGAATGGAATAGCTTTGATAGGTATAATAACAGTAGTATTAGGGGCTAGTTTAGCTCTTGCTCAAAAGGATATTAAGAGAGGTTTAGCCTATTCTACAATGTCTCAATTGGGCTATATGATGTTAGCTTTAGGTATGGGCTCTTATCGAGCTGCTTTATTTCATTTAATTACTCATGCTTATTCAAAAGCATTGTTGTTTTTAGGATCCGGGTCCATTATTCATTCAATGGAAGCTGTTGTTGGATATTCTCCAGATAAAAGTCAAAATATGGTTCTTATGGGTGGTTTAAAAAAGCATGTGCCAATTACAAAAACCGCTTTTTTGGTGGGTACACTTTCTCTTTGCGGTATTCCACCCCTTGCCTGTTTTTGGTCCAAAGATGAAATTCTTAATAATAGTCGGTTATATTCACCAATTTTTGCAATAATAGCTTTTTCCACAGCAGGATTAACCGCAT